AAAAGGATTGGGCCGATACTTCCTATACTCATCCTATACTTCATATAGTATATGCATAGTATAGTATATGCAGTATTTGTATATATCTTTCATTTCATATATACAGACCTTTTAACCATAGATATATACAACAAGATATACAAGTATATACAAGATCTAAATACAACGAAGACTAAATAACTCCATATTTCGATTTTATATTTTTATTGTCGGATCCATAATTAATCCCATGGATCCTTAGGATTGGTGGATATTTTATATCTCGTAATTTCAGGCCTTAGATTAAGCTAAAGGAGGGACTCCCCCTATACATTCTACTCATCCTGTATATTGTCTTTTTCGTTCCATGTTGCAATATATAAACTTATTGTTTGATTATAGGATACAAGGTTATACGAGAACGAATTCTTTATTTATTTATAGAAAGAAAGAACTATTTCTCTTTTCGATGAGAATTTTTATATGACATGATAGAAACCTGTCTTTCTATTTTTTTTTCAATTCAAAAAAAAAAAAAAAATAGATTATCTATATCTATCCATATATGGATATAGATATTGACGTGATACCCCTTATTTCAAGAAAGAGAATCATTTCTTTAAATACTAACTCATTATAAATAAATACTAATTCATTAGTAGTTAACAATTAGAATCATTGGATTCATATGTTTAATTATGATAGGAAATAAAATAGTAAAATGATTGTTCATCGAATGACTATTCATCTATTGTATTTTCATCAAATAGGGGGCAGGAAGACTCTATGGAAAAATGGTGGTTCAATTCTATGTTCTCTAACGAGAAGTTAGAACATAGGTGTGGTCTAAGTAAATCAATGGAAAGTCTTGATAGTATTGGGCATACCAGTGGAAGTGAAGAACCCATTCTAAATGATACGAAGAAAAAAATTCCTGGTTGGAGTGATAGTGTCAGTTATAGTTTCAATAATGTTGATTATTTATTTGATATCAGGGATATGTGGAGTTTCATCTCTGATGACACTTTTTTAGTTAAGGATAAGAATGGTGACAGTTATTCTGTATATTTTGATATGGAAAATCAGAGTTTTGAGATTGATAATGATAGTTCTTTTCTGAGTGAATTAGGGAGTTTTTTTTCTACTTTTTTGAATAGGGGGTCTAAGAAAAACAATCACTACTATTATCATTACATGTATGATACTCAATCTAGGTGGAATAATCACATTAATAGTTGCATTGATAGTTATCTTCGTTTTGAAGTCAGTATTAATAGTTCCATCTTAGGTGGTACTGACAATTCCAGCGACTGTTACATTTATAATTTCATTTGTACTGAAAATGTAAGTGGTAGTGAAAGTGGAAGTTCTAGTATAAGAAGTTCTAGTATAAGAACTAGTAAAAATGGAAGTAAGTTCAGTATAAGAGGAAGATCTAATGATTTAGATATAAATAAAAAATACAGACATTTATGGGTTCAATGCGAAAATTGTTATGGATTAAATTATAAAAAATTTTTTCGGTTAAAAATGAATATTTGTGAACAGTGTGGATATCATTTGAAAATGAGTAGTTCAGATAGAATCGGAGTTTTGATTGATCCAGGTACTTGGGATCCTATGGATGAAGATATGGTCTCTATGGATCCCATTGAATTTCATTCAGAAGAGGAACCTTATAGAGATCGTATCGATTTTTATCAAAGAAAGACAGGTTTAACTGAAGCTGTTCAAACGGGCATAGGTCAATTAAATGGTATTTCTATAGCAATTGGGGTTATGGATTTTCAGTTCATGGGAGGTAGTATGGGATCGGTAGTAGGTGAGAAAATCACCCGTTTGATTGAATATGCTACTAATCGATCTCTACCTGTCATTATTGTGTGTGCTTCTGGAGGAGCACGCATGCAAGAAGGAAGTTTAAGCTTGATGCAAATGGCTAAAATATCTTCTGCTTTATATAATTATCAATCAACTAAAAAGTTATTCTATGTATCAATCCTTACATCTCCTACAACCGGTGGAGTAACAGCTAGTTTTGGGATGTTAGGAGATGTCATTATTGCTGAACCTAATGCGTACATTGCTTTTGCGGGTAAAAGAGTAATTGAACAAACATTGAATAAGACAGTACCCGATGGTTCACAAGCGGCAGAGTATTTATTCCATAAAGGCTTATTCGACCCAATCGTACCACGTAATCCTTTAAAAGGTGTTCTGAGTGAGTTATTTCAGCTCCACGGCTTCTTTCCCTTGAATCAAAATTCCAAGAATGAAAGTATAGCGCCAGATTAGCTTCAGTTATTTTATTTGTAGCGAACAAGTATTTAGTTTATCGTAATAAAAAAACAAAGAAAAACGTTCCTTAGTGACATAAGTTTCAATTTTTAGTAAGAGTCAAAAGTTTCGGATAATTTTTTTTCTTCCAGATCTTTTTTTTTTTCTCTTACCTCTATTCATGATTAGGATTAGGAATTATGAACCCTCTATCAAGAGGATAAAAAAGTGAATTTATCCTTCCGCGGAATTCTAATTGTAAGAAATAAAAAGAATTTTATCTGGCCTTCTTACGTATTAATAGAGACAATAATGAAAAATATCAAAATAAAAAGAAATAGAAAATATGGAATAGAAGTGATTTTATTTCGCTCTCTATCGATAACCGTTCTTTTTTATTATGAATTTCTGTTTTGTTTGTTGGATCAGATTATTTAATTTTCAGATTATTTAATTTAGAGTCGCGAATTCATAAATTCATAATAAACTATTTGATTTTCATAATAAAAAACTCCTTTTTAGTTAATAATAATTTATTATTTAATAATTATATTATTTAATAATTATTTAGTTAATAAAAAATTCCTTACCTTATTTGTTAATAATAAACTCCTTACCTTATTACATTAGATTAGAAAGAAAGAATATAAGGATGGCAGAAGAATAATAAAAATTTTTAAAGCAAATTATCATATCTATATTTGTGTAGAAAGATGAATAGGTACACTTAATTTAGTTCTACATTTTAGCATTTATTATTTGAATTTGATTATTTAAAATTAAAAAAGTTATTTTATATTATTTACTATATTTATTTATATTATTTACTAAATTACATTTATATTTATATATAATTTATATTTTTATATTATATTAAAATATTTTTATATTATTAATTTATATATTATTATATATTATTTATTATATTTATATATTATATTTTTTATAATATTTATATATTATATTTTATAGTTAATTATCTTATATATATATTATATATATATATATTATAGTTAATACTACTTAACTTACTTGTGAAATATTATATTATTTTTCAGACTTTATTTTATATAAATCACAATAGTCAATATTACTTATAATAGATATACTTATCATATCATAAGATATCTTTCTAATGGATACAAATATATAGATACAAATATTAAATCGAGGCACCCATTCTATGACAGATCTCAACTTACCCTCTATTTTTGTGCCTTTAGTAGGCCTAGTATTTCCGGCAATTGCAATGGCTTCTTTATCTCTTCATGTCCAAAAAAATAAGATTGTCTAGATCCGATGGGACCAAATCTTATTAATTTATTTCAACACTCGATCATAATACGGACGGATATTTATTTAGTGTAATATGGTATGATATGTGAGTATTTCGACACACAAATGAAAGAACAGTTATGCATGCGCGGATACATGATATACGCATAAATGCATGTATATGCTAGGTATAGCTGGTTAAAAAGAAAAATGCATTAACGAATATTTTGATTTAATAGAAAGTCAATGTATCTAACCAATTACTCCACATCAGAATAGTGCTAGTTTTTGAAAGTTACTTCGGTATCAAGAAAGGTAAAGTAAAATTAACAAATTCATTTGGGTTATTCTCTCAATTCCAATCGAATGCAACTGGATCTAGTATAGTATGAATTGGCGATCAGAACATATATGGATAGAACTTATAACGGGGTCACGAAAAACAAGTAATTTTTGCTGGGCCTGTATCCTTTTTTTAGGTTCACTAGGATTCTTACTGGTTGGAACTTCCAGTTATCTTGGTAGGAATCTGATATCCGTATTTCAATCTCAGCAAATTGTTTTTTTTCCACAAGGGATCGTGATGTCTTTTTACGGGATTGCGGGTCTATTCATTAGCTCCTATTTGTGGTCCACAATTTTGTGGAATGTAGGTAGTGGTTATGACCGATTCGATAGAAAAGAAGGAATAGTGTGCATTTTCCGTTGGGGATTTCCTGGAATAAATCGTCGCATCTTCCTTCGCTTTCTTATGAGAGATATCCAATCAATCAGAATTGAGGTTAAAGAGGGTCTTTCTCCTCGTCGTGTCCTTTATATGGAAATCAGGGGCCAAGGGGCCATTCCCTTGACTCGTACTGATGAGAATTTGACTCCACGAGAAATTGAACAAAAAGCTGCCGAATTGGCCTATTTCTTGCGCGTACCGATTGAAGTATTTTGAATGAATTGAAGAATAAAAGTTTTCTCAGCATGGGGAAAAGAACTCGCTAATTCCTTTTTTAATACAATTGAAGTCTTTTCGGAATGTTCATTTGAATAAAACATATTATATTATTCTATTTCTCCGTGCCCTTGTCGCGGCGACTCACATAGAATAAAACAAAAAAAGCAAGAGGACATATATGGAATAACTATAATAAACTAATTATAATAAACTAATTATAAAAAACAAATATACTATAAGTATAAACTATACTATAATTAATTAAGAAAAGAAGAAAATTTTAGTATACCATTTGTATACAAAAAGTATTTCATATACGTATGGATCCCAACTCAATTCTTTTATACTTGAAAATTTCTACTAAAAAAAAGTCAATAAGTAGGGATTCATCCAATATATCTGAACATTTATTTCGCAATACAAAATTCATCTCATCTTTTTATTTTTTTCGGCCAAGATTTTCAATTGATACCTTATCTTATTTTCCTGTATTGTAGCTAGATGGTGAAACATTTCGAAATAATTAATTGATCCGGGGGGATTCATTTCTAAATCCGATTCGTAATTTTATTAAGTGGATTTTTGAGCATTCATCGAAAGGAACAAATGAAGATACAATTGCTTCGAATTTGTCCAATTGAGATATCTTGGAATAATATTTTTTTTTTTTTGATTTTTAGGACCCTTATTCTATTTCTATATTCCTTCTAGATCCAAGAACTAAACTAAATTATTACATACACAAAAATAAAATAGAAATAGAACCATAGGTTCAATACCTTGTTATAGAACTCGTGCTTTAGAGAAATATCATATAGAGTCAACTAATGAATAATGAAGCGGGTTCATTAACAATTCAATTCACAGATAAAAAATGAAAAAAAAGAAAGCATTGCCTTCTTTCCCATATCTTGCATCTATAGTTTTTTTGCCCTGGTGGGTCTCTTTCTCATTTAATAAATGTCTGGAACTTTGGGTTACCACTTGGTGGAATACTAGGCAATCCGAAACTCTCTTCAATGATATTCAAGAGAAAAACCTTCTAGAAAGATTCATAGAATTAGAAGAACTCTTTCTGTTGGACGAAATGATAAAGGAGTACCCGGAGACACATATACAAAAACTTCGGATAGGAATACACAAGGAAACGATACAATTGGTCAAAACACATAATGAATATCATCTGCAGATCATTTTGCATTTCTCGACAAATATAATCTGTTTCGCTATTCTAAGTGGTTATTTTATTCTGGGTAATGAGGAACTTGTCGTTCTTAACTCTTGGGTTCAGGAATTCCTATATAACTTAAGTGACACAATAAAAGCTTTTTCGATTCTTTTATTTACTGATTTATGGATTGGATTTCACTCGACCCATGGTTGGGAACTCATAATAGGTTCGGTCTACAACGATTTTGGATTGGCTCATAACGATCAAATTATATCTGGTCTTGTTTCCACTTTTCCAGTTATTCTAGATACAATTGTGAAATATTGGATCTTCCATTATTTAAACCGTGTATCTCCTTCGCTTGTAGTCATTTATCATTCAATGAATGAATGAAGAACTTGATTGATACCAGGGGATCAATCAAATCAGAATCTTTCTTCCTCTATCATTTTCAATCTTAGTTAATTCTTTATATTTATACCTGTTCAAGGTAGTCGTCCTATATTCCAGTACAACTATTCCAGTACAATGGCAGACTCGTGCATAGGGAACTATACTAGCTACCTATCTAATTTATTGTAGAAATTCCGGGATTCATGATTGGACATGCAAAATAGAAATACTTTTTCTTGGGTAAAGGAACAGATGACTCGATCCATTTCTGTATCGATCATGATATATGTAATAACTCGGGCATCTATTTCAAATGCATATCCCGTTTTTGCGCAGCAGGGTTATGAAAACCCACGAGAAGCAACTGGACGAATTGTATGTGCCAATTGCCATTTAGCTAATAAGCCCGTGGATATTGAAGTTCCGCAAGCTGTGCTTCCTGATACTGTATTTGAAGCAGTTGTTCGAATTCCTTATGATATGCAACTGAAACAAGTTCTTGCTAATGGTAAAAAAGGGGGTTTGAATGTGGGTGCTGTTCTTATTTTACCCGAGGGATTCGAATTAGCCCCCCCTGATCGTATTTCTCCCGAGTTGAAAGAAAAGATAGGAAATCTGTCTTTTCAGAGTTATCGTCCTAATAAAAAAAATATTCTTGTGATAGGTCCTGTTCCCGGTCAGAAATATAGTGAAATTGTCTTTCCTATTCTTTCCCCCGACCCTGCTACGAAGAAAGACGTTCACTTCTTAAAATATCCCATATATGTAGGTGGGAACCGAGGAAGGGGTCAGATTTATCCTGATGGTAGCAAGAGTAACAATACAGTCTATAATGCTACATCAGCAGGTATAGTAAGCAAAATAGTACGTAAAGAAAAGGGGGGATATGAAATATCCATAGTTGATGCATCGGATGGACGTCAAGTGGTTGATATTATACCTCGAGGGCCAGAACTTCTTGTTTCCGAGGGTGAATCCATCAAGCTTGATCAACCATTAACAAGCAATCCTAATGTAGGAGGGTTTGGTCAGGGAGATGCAGAAATAGTGCTTCAAGATCCATTACGCGTTCAAGGCCTTTTGTTCTTCTTCGCATCTGTTATTTTGGCACAAGTTTTCTTGGTTCTTAAAAAGAAACAGTTTGAAAAGGTTCAATTGTTCGAAATGAATTTCTAGGTCCAGAGATTTCTTAGCATCAAGTTGGTAAAAAGCATCGATTTCGTGTCGATCGATACAATTATGTATGATCAAAAAATTCTGTAAATCCTTTTGCTTACTTTGTTTATACTATTTTTGTTTTGTGGGACGTCTGGAATTCAGTACTTGTATCCCATTTTGGGTAAAAGACAATAGGCATATAATATAAATAAATACAAAAGAAGAGAATACAAGGCAAGGATGGGAAAAAGGAACAAATACTTTTAGGAAGGATTACTAGTCTTCCGAATCTTCTATTCGA